ATAACTAACTATTTACAACTTGACAATTTAAAACAAACGGTTCAAGTAATTAAATATTATTTAATGGATGAACATGGAAAAATTTATAATCCCGACCTCTCCAGTAATATTTTTTTGAATCCATTCCATTTGAATTGGTATTTTCTCGATCATAATTGTTGTGAAAAGACATCTACAATAATGAGTCTTGGGCAGTTGATTTGTGAAAATGTATGTATAGCCAAAAACAGACCCCGCCTAAAATCGGGTCAAGTTATACTTGTTCAAGTTGACTCTATAGTAATACGATCCGCTAAGCCTTTTTTGGCCACCCCGGGAGCAACTGTTCATGGCCATTATGGGGAAATCCTTTACGAAGGAGAAACTTTAGTTACATTTTTTTATGAAAAATCGAGATCTGGTGATATAACGCAGGGTCTTCCAAAAGTGGAACAGGTATTAGAAGTGCGTTCGATCGATTCAATATCGATGAATCTAGAAAAAAGGATTGAGGTTTGGAACGAATGTATAACAAGAATTCTTGGAATTCCCTGGGGATTTTTGATTGGTGCTGAACTAACTATAGTGCAAAGCCGTATCTCTTTGGTTAATAAGATACAAAAAGTTTATCGATCCCAGGGGGTGCAGATTCATAATAGGCATATAGAAATTATTGTACGTCAAATAACATCAAAGGTTTTGGTTTCAGAAGATGGAATGTCTAATGTTTTTTCACCCGGAGAACTAATTGGATTGTTACGAGCGGAACGAATGGGGCGCGCTTTAGAAGAAGCGATCTGTTACCGAGCCATCTTATTGGGAATAACAAGAGCATCGCTCAATACTCAAAGTTTCATATCTGAGGCAAGTTTTCAAGAAACTGCTCGGGTTTTAGCAAGGGCGGCTCTCCGGGGCCGTATTGATTGGTTGAAGGGTCTGAAAGAGAACGTTGTTTTGGGGGGGATGATACCTGTTGGTACCGGATTCAAAGGATTAGTATACCCTTCAAAACAACATAACAACATTCCTTTGGAAACAAAAAAAAAGAATCTATTCGGGGGGGAAATGCGAGATATTTTGTTCCACCACAGAAAATTATTGGATTCGTCCCTTATCAAAGAATTTCCATGATACACTAAAAGAATCATTTATAGGATTTAATGACTCCTAAGTTCATCCTTTTCACTATCTTTATTATTATTATTTGGTAATCAAAAAAATGAAAAGATAATAATGAATAAAAAGTTTTGGTTGTCTATCTACGGTAGAAGAGAAAGTTCCGTCGGAACAATTATTTATTTCAGTTTCAGGGTTCCCTCTTTTTTTTTTTCAAAAAAAGAAAGAGGGTGTGGGGAGAAATGACAAGAAGATATTGGAACATCCGTTTGGAAGAGATGATGGAGGCAGGAGTTCATTTTGGCCATGGTACTAGGAAATGGAATCCAAAAATGGCACCTTATATTTCTGCAAAGCGTAAAGGTATTCATATTATAAATCTTACTAAAACTGCCCGTTTTTTATCAGAAGCTTGTGATTTGATTTTTGATGCGGCAAGTAGGGGAAAACAATTCTTAATTGTTGGTACCAAAAATAAAGCAGCTGATTCAGTAGCGTGGGCTGCAATAAGGGCCCGGTGTCATTATGTTAATAAAAAATGGCTTGGCGGTATGTTAACGAATTGGTCCACTACTGAAACCAGGCTTTATAAGTTCCGGGACTTAAGAATGGAACAAAAAATGGGGAAATTCAACCGTCTTCCGAAAAGAGATGAAGCTATGCTGAAAAGACAATTATCTCGCTTGCAAACATATCTGGGCGGAATTAAATATATGACAGGGTTACCCGATATTGTAATCATCGTCGATCAGCACGAAGAATATACGGCCTTGCGAGAGTGTATCACTTTGGGAATTCCAACAATTTGTTTAATCGATACAAATTGTGACCCCGATATCGCAGATATTTCGATTCCAGCAAATGATGACGCTATATCTTCAATCCGATTAATTCTTAACAAATTAGTATTCGCAATTTGTGAAGGGCGTTCTAGCTATATAAGAAATCCTTGATTAATAATAAGATAAATAACTTACTTCGGAAGTCCCATAGATTTCGGGAATAGCTTACTCTTTTTTCTTAATTCTAAAAAAGAAATAAAAAGAACTGGGGATATTATGTAATTAGTTAGTTTAGTTAGTATTCAAAATATCCGATTCAAGTAGGCAGGTGGTTGAATCAAAAAATTTTTATTTAAAGTTTGATTTTTTTAGAGGGCAATATGAACGTTCTATCATGTTCCATCAACACACTAAAGGGGTTATACGATATATCCGGTGTGGAAGTAGGCCAACATTTCTATTGGCAAATAGGGAGTTTCCAGGTCCACGGTCAAGTACTTATTACTTCTTGGGTTGTAATTGCTATCTTATTAGGTTCAGCCGCTATAGCTGTTCGTAACCCGCAAACTATTCCGACTGGCGGGCAGAATTTCTTCGAATATGTTCTTGAATTTATTCGAGATGTAAGTAAAACTCAAATTGGCGAAGAGTACGGTCCTTGGGTTCCTTTTATTGGAACTATGTTTCTATTTATTTTTGTTTCTAATTGGTCAGGAGCTCTTTTACCTTGGAAAATAATACAATTACCTCATGGAGAGTTAGCCGCACCCACGAATGATATAAATACTACTGTAGCTTTGGCTTTACTTACGTCAGTGGCATATTTCTATGCGGGTCTTAGCAAAAAGGGATTAAGTTATTTCGGGAAATATATTCAGCCAACTCCAATCCTTTTACCAATCAACATCTTAGAAGATTTCACAAAGCCCTTATCACTTAGTTTTCGACTTTTCGGGAATATCTTAGCTGATGAATTAGTCGTTGTTGTTCTTGTTTCTTTAGTACCTTCAGTGGTTCCTATACCTGTCATGTTCCTTGGATTATTTACAAGTGGTATTCAAGCTCTTATTTTTGCAACTTTAGCTGCGGCGTATATAGGTGAATCCATGGAGGGCCATCATTGAAATAGTCTTTTTTTAGCCCATATGCGCGGCTCAAGATAGTATTTACTTCGGAAATATACAATTTGGGCTATATACAATCTAGAGTAATAGAAAAAAGTTACGATATTAGAGACTTGTAAAAAGAAAGGAAAGAGATCTAAAGGATCTTTTTCCTAAACCCTTCCGTCCGTTTAATTTAACCCTCTCAATGAGTATTCGTTTTATGTTGGTAAGCCTGTGTCAAATTTCAAATAATAAAATAATTGAATAGTTTGAATTTTGCATAAGAATACTTGTAGTATATGTTTATGATATGTGGTGTGATTAAACAAAAGGGCGAAACAATTCTGGTTTCAGTTGCTTTTGTTCAAGAATTGACCAAAAGAAAATTATTATAAATAATAAATTGCATGAACTTAGATCAATAAAATAATTTGATTTCTATGCAATAATTTACTTAATCCATTTTTCCATTTCCCTTGTATCCGTGGGAATAAGGATAAAGAAAAGGAAAGGGAGAAAAGAATTTACGAAAATACGAAAAAAGGATTCATCAAAATTTTGGTTAAGTAGGTTTAGAACCAGGTATATGTAATGTAATTGATTGGGGTATATGTAATATAATTGAATGGCTATAAGCCAACTTTTGTAGTTATTTCGACACTTAATTAATTCAATTTAAGATGAATGACTGGTTTGTTTACGTTATAGAAGAAAAACACGTATATGTGATATTAGATATTGACTTGTTATATATGAACTAAAGATATAATTTGCTCTATTACTGTGAAATTGGAGAGGAGATAGGGATTTCAATAGTCAATAAAAGTCTTCTGTTTCATTATGACTGTGAATTAATAAACAGATGAAATCAAGAAATAATTCAACAGTTCGGAACCAAGAAATGGAAGAGCAGAAGTCGTATGGGTTCACAAGGGCTCTGCGAATAGAAACTAAAAAAGATAAATCTAAGTAGTTCTGATGATTCAATAATATAATTATATTCGAAGTTCTTAGTTACTTCGACTGGATGAATCCTAGCGACGGAATAATTAAGTCATAATTCATTGGTTGATTGTATCATTAACCATTTCTTTTTTTTGGTACGAGGAACTTATCATGAATCCACTGATTTCTGCCGCTTCTGTTATTGCTGCTGGATTGGCTGTAGGGCTTGCTTCTATTGGACCTGGGGTTGGTCAAGGAACTGCCGCGGGTCAAGCTGTAGAGGGTATCGCGAGACAGCCTGAAGCTGAGGGAAAAATACGAGGCACTCTATTGCTTAGTCTAGCGTTTATGGAAGCTTTAACAATTTATGGACTGGTTGTAGCATTAGCACTTTTATTTGCGAATCCTTTTGTTTAATTTTAGAAAAATGAAAATTTTTTATTTTTTCATATTTTATTGGCTTGGACTTGTCGTTTGCTTTTTCGAATTATATCCAAATTAAACTCCTACAATTACGTATTTTTTGAGAAAATAACCTACGGGAAGGGCTGATTTGCGGGTGAGGAATTAGCATACCAACTCGCTTTCATCCTTCCCGTCCGTAGTCCAAGGAAAACAATTTTGGGGAAATGTTGTAACAAAAGGAGCAGTTCGTAGTTTATAATTCGAATATTCTTTAATTTAACTCGATTTTAAAATAGGAAATAAACAAATAGAATATAGAATAAAAGAAGAAAAGAGGTAATAAAAAAATAACTCTGTTCGGTTTTTTAGTCTATATAAGAGGAGATCATATGAAAAATGTAACCGATTCTTTCCTTTCTTTAGGCCACTGGCCATCTGCCGGGAGTTTCGGGGTTAATACCGATATTTTAGCAACAAATCCAATAAATCTAAGTGTAGTGATTGGTGTATTGATCTTTTTTGGAAAGGGAGTGTGTGCGAGTTGTTTATTTCAAGAATCGGTTGGATCCAACCAGCTGTACCTTTTTCTGTTCTAACTAACTAAGAATCTAACTAAGAAAAGGGTGCAAGATCCCGCGAATTACTTCTGAATAAAAATAAATTATAT